TATTGGGACGATAACTCTGAAAAGACAGATTTCCTATCTTTTCTTTCACCTCGGGAGAAATACGATTGGAGGGGGCTAATTCGAATCCCTCGGGTAAAATAAGAACAGCTCCCACGTTCAAAGCTCCTTTTTTACCATTAGCAAGAACTTGTTTCAGTTGCATATCATAAGGAATTCGAACAACTGCTTCAAATACAGTATCAGGAAGTACAGCTTGCGGAACTTCAATATCCACAGGCTTATTAGCTAAATGGCAATTGGCGCATACAATTCGCCCAGTTGCTTCTCGTGGATTTTCATAACCTTTCTGCGCAAAAATGGGATACGCATTTGAAATAGATGTTCGAGTTATTACATATATCATGATCGATACAGAAGTAAATCGAGTCATCTGTTCCTTTACCCAAGAAAAAGTATTTCTATTTTGCATGATCCAATCATTGATCCCGGAATTTCTACAATAAATTAGATAGGTAGCTAGTATAGTTCCCTATCCACGAGTCTGCCGTTGTACTGAAATAATTCTACTGAAATAGAACGAATACCTTGAAGAGGTAGAAGTATAAAGAATAAGAAAAATGGAAAACGCTTTCTTTATACGCGAAGAAAATTTTTGATTGATATCAGGGGATCAAATAAGTTCTTCATTCATTCATTGAATGATAAATGACTACAAGCGAAGGAGATACGCGATTTAAAAAACGGAAGATCCAATATTTCACAATTGTATCTAGAATAACCGGAAAAGTGGAAACAAGACCAGATATAATTTGCTCGTTATGAGCCAATCCAAAATCATTGTAGATCGAACCAATCATTAGTTCCCAACCGTGAGTCGAGTGAAATCCGATCCATAAATCAGTAACTAAAAGAATTGAAAAAGCTTTTATTGTGTCACTTAAGTTATAGAAGAATTCCCGAACCCAAGAATTAAAAATGACAAGTTCTTCATTACCCAGAATAAAATAACTACTTAGAATAGCGAAACAGATTATATTTGTCGACAAATGCAAAATGATATGGAGATGATATTCATTGTGCGTTTTGACCAATTGTATTGTTTCCTTGTGTATTCCTATACGAAGCTTTTGTATATGTGTCTCCGGGTATTCTTTTATCATTTCGTCCAACAAGAATAGTTCTTCTAATTCTAGGAATTTTTCTAGAACATTTTTCTCCCGAATATCATTCAAAAAAGTTTCCGATTGCCTAGTATTCCACCAATTAATAATCCAAGGTTCCAGACTTTTTTGAAACGAGAGAGAGACCCACCAGGGCAAAAATACTATAGATGCAAGATACGGGAGGGAAGTCAATGCTTTCTTTTTTTTCATTTTTTATCTGCGAATTGTTAATGAACTGTTTCATTTGTCAACTCTATCTGATATTTCTCTAAAGCGCGAGTTCTATAACAAGGTATCGAACCTATAGATCTATTCCCACTTTTGTGTAATAATTTAGTCCTTAGATCTAGAAGGAATATAGAAATAGAATAAGGATCCCCCTTTCGGATGAAAAAAAAAATCTATAAAATATAGAAATATAAAATAAATATATATAAAATAAGTAAGTTATAAGTAAATGGGATTTCCGGATATCTCAATTGGGCAAATTCGAACGAATTTCATCTTCATTTCTTCCTTTCCATAAATACTCGAAAAAGTTACTTGAAGTAACGAATATTATTCGGACCGCAGCGCAGGAATACGGCATCAATTCAAAATCTGATGCCTAACCTAAGAAGATGAATTCTGTATTACGAAATACATATTCGGATATTTTATTTGATGAATTCATACTTAATTAGACTTATTAGACTTTTTACTAGTATAAAAGAATTGAGTTGGGCTCTATACGCATACAAAATAGTTTTTGTATAGAAAAAAATTTCTTCTTATTTTATTATAGTTTCTAGTTTTTTATATTTATTATAGTTGTTCCGTATACGTTCTCCTACTTTTGTTTTATTCTATGCGGGTCGTTGCACCAAAGGAACGAGGAAATGGAATCTAACATGTTTTGCTTGAATGAACATTCTGAAGAAACTTCAATTGTATTAAAAAGGAAATTAGCAAGTTCCTTCCATTATACGGAGAAAACCTTCATTCTTCCTTCGGTTCATTTCAAAATACTTCAATTGGTACGCGCAAAAAATAGGCCAATTCGGCAGCTTTTTGCTCAATTTCTCGTGGAGTCAAATTCTCATCAGTACGAGTCAAGGGAATGGTTCCTTGGCCTCTGATTTCCATATAAAGAATACGACGAGGAAAAAGACCCTCTTTAACCTCCATTCTGATTGATTGGATATCTTTCATAAAGAAGCGAAGGAAGATGCGACGATTTATTCCGGGGAATCCCCAACGAAAAATACACATTATTCCTTTTTTTCTATCGAATCGGTCATAACCACTACCTACATTCCACGAAATTGTGCACCACAAATAGGAACTAATGAATAGACCCGCGATCCCATAGAAAGACATCACGATCCCTTGTGGAAAAAAAATGATTTGCTGAGATGGAAATCCGGGTATCAGATTCCTACCAAGATAACTGGAAGTTCCAACCACTAAGAATCCTATTGAACCTAAAAAAAGTATACAGGCCCAGCAAAAATTACTTGCTTTTCGGGACCCCGTTATAAGTTCTATCCATATATGTTCTGATCGCCAGTTCATACTATACTAGATCCGATTGCATTCGATTGGAATTGAGAAAAAAATTTTACTTTACTTTTTGCCGAAATAACTTTCATCAACTAGCACTATTCTGATATGAACCATTAGGAAGAATTGGTTAGATACATTGACTTTCAATTATAAAATAGAAAAATATTCGCCGATCATTTTTAACCAGATAACCCGCATATACATGCACTTACGCGGATATCATGTATCCACATGCATAATAATTCTTTCATTTGTATTCGGAAAAAGGCGCATATCATACCATATTACACTAAACAAATATCTGTACCAAATAAATATCTGTATTATGATTCAGTGTTGAAAAAAATTGCTGAAATTTGGTCCCATCGGATCTAGACAATCTTATTTTTTTGAACATGAAGAAATAAAGAAGCCATTGCAATCGCCGGAAATACTAGGCCCACTAAAGGGACAAAAATAGAGGGTAAGTTAAGATCTGTCATAGAATGGGTACCTCGATTTAATATTTGTACCTATTATAAAGATATCTTAAGTATATCTATTATAAACTATTATAAATAATATTAATAAGTAGTTAATAAGTGCAAGGAATGAAAACTAAATGAAGTGTACCTATTCATCTTTCTACACGAATATGTATGATAATCCACCTTAAGTTTAAGAAATTTTCTTAATTTTCCCATCCTTATATTCTATCTATCTTTCTAATAAAATAAGGAGTTTTTTATTAAAATTAAAGAGTTTATTATAAGTTCGCGACTCTAACTAAACTAATTCAATCCAAGAAACAGGTATTCCTAGTAAAAAATGGGAGTTCTTGGTAGACATAGAAATCGCTTCTATATCTATATTTTCATTTTATTTCGATATTTTTTTGCATTTTTTATCAAAGGAAAGAAACCGTGGAGCTGAAATAACTCACTCAGAACGCCTTTTAAAAGATTACGCGGTACGATTGGGTCGAATAAGCCCTTATGGAATAAATACTCGGCCGCTTGTGAACCGTCGGGTACTGCTTTATTCAATGTTTGTTCAATTACTCTTTTACCCGCAAAAGCAATGTAGGCATTGGGTTCAGCAATAATGACATCTCCCAACATACCAAAGCTGGCAGTTACTCCACCAGTTGTAGGAGATGTAAGGATTGATACATAGAATAACTTTTTATTTGATTGATAATTATATGAAGCAGAAGATATTTTAGCCATTTGCATCAAGCTTAAACTTCCTTCTTGCATGCGTGCTCCTCCAGAAGCACACACAATAATGACAGGTAAAGATCTATTAGTAGCATACTCGATCAAACGAGTGATTTTCTCGCCTACTACAGATCCCATACTACCCCCCAAAAACTGAAAATCCATAACCCCAATTGCTGTGGGAATACCGTTTAGTTGACCTATGCCCGTTTGAACAGCTTCAGTTAACCCTGTCCTTCTTTGATAAGAATCGATACGATCTCTATAAGGTTCCTCTTCTGAATGAAATTCAATGGGGTCCGTGGAGACCATATCTTCATCCATAGGATCCCAAGTGCCCGGATCAATCAAAAGTTCGATTCTATCTGAACTACTCATTTTCAAATGATATCCACACTGTTCGCAAATATTCATTTTTGACCTAAAAAATTTTTTATAATTTAATCCATAACAATTTTCGCATTGAACCCATAAACTTCTGTATTTTTTATTATTTATATCAAAACCATTAGATCTTCCTCTTATATTGAAATCGCGGCTGTTACCACCAGTTCTTATACTAGAATTCCCCCTTTCACTACTGCTTACGCCTTCAGTACAAATGAAACTAGAAATGTAACTGTCACTGTAATTTTTGGTACCATCGAAAATGTAACTATGAATGCTGACTTCAAAACGAAGATAACTATCAATGCAACTATTAATATGATTATTCCAACTAGATTGAGTATCATACATGTAATGATAATAGTAGTGATTGTTACTCTTAGTCCTATTATTCAAATAACTGCAAAAAAAGCTTTCTAGTTCACTCAGAAAAAAACTATTATTGTCAATCTCAAAAATATGATTTTCAATGTCAAAATATACAGAATAACTGTCACCATTATCATCCCTAACTAAAAAAGTGTTATCAGAGATAAAACTCCAAATATTCCCGATATCAAATAAATAATCAATATTACTGAAACTATAACTACCACTATCATTCCAACTAGGAATGTTTTTCTCCGTATCATTTAGAATGGGCTCTTCACTTCCCCCGGTATATCCAAGAGCATTAAGACTATTTATTGATTTACTTAGCCCACACTTATGTTCTAACTTCCCCTTAGACAACATCGAATTGAAC